GGGAAAAAGAACCCATTGTATGGGAAATACTTCAAGAAGTTATGCGGGGGCATCCCGTATTGCTGAATAGAGCGCCTACTTTGCATAGATTGGGTATACAGGCATTCCAACCCATTTTAGTAGAAGGGCGTGCTATTTGTTTACATCCATTAGTGTGTAAGGGATTCAATGCAGACTTTGATGGGGATCAAATGGCTGTTCATGTGCCTTTATCTTTGGAGGCTCAAGCAGAAGCTCGTTTACTTATGTTTTCTCATACGAACCTCTTGTCTCCGGCTATGGGGGATCCCATTTCCGTACCAACTCAAGATATGCTTATTGGACTTTATGTATTAACGAGCGGAAATCGTCGAGGTATTTCTGCAAACAGGTATAATCCTTGTAATTGTATAAATTTTCAAAATGAAAAAATTCTCGATAATAACTCTAAGTATATGAAAAAAAAAGAACCCTTTTTTTGTAATTCCTATGATGCAATTGGAGCTTATCGACAGAAAAGAATAAATTTCGATAGTCCTTTTTGGCTCCGGTGGCGAATAGATCAATGCATTATGTCTTCAAGAGAAGTTCCTATCGAAGTTCACTATGAATCTTTGGGTACCTATTATGAGATTTATGGGGATTATTTAGTAATAAGAAGTATAAAAAAAGAAATTCGTTGTGTATACATTCGAACCACTGTTGGTCATATTTCTTTTTATCGAGAAATCGAAGAAGCTATACAAGGTTTTTGTCGGGCCTATTCCTATGGTATCGAATCATATAGATAGTTGGTGTTGGTCTCTTAAGTTAAGTAAATTTCGAATAATGGTCTAAATTCTGGTCTTCTCGATTCAACTGGGATCTTTTCCATGTAAATAAAGATAAAGAAAAGGAAGTTTTCCAATCATTCACTCAAATCCATTGTCGAACCGAATCCCACTGAGTGGAATATGGAGGTACTTATGGCAGAACGGGCCAATCTAGTCTTTCACAATAACGTGATAGGTGGAACTGCCATTAAACGACTTATTAGCAGATTAATAGATCATTTCGGAATGGCATATACAGCACACATCCTGGATCAAGTAAAGACTCTAGGGTTCCATCAAGCTACTGCTACATCTATTTCATTAGGAATTGATGATCTTTTAACAATACCTTCGAAAGGATGGCTAGTCCAAGATGCTGAACAACAAAGTTTGATTTTGGAAAAACATAATCATTATGGGAATGTACATGCGGTAGAAAAATTACGCCAATCCATTGAAATATGGTATGCTACAAGCGAATATTTGCGACAAGAAATGAACCCTAATTTTAGGATGACTGACCCTTTTAATCCAGTCCATATAATGTCTTTTTCGGGAGCTAGAGGAAATGCATCTCAAGTGCACCAATTAGTAGGAATGAGGGGATTAATGTCAGATCCACAAGGACAAATGATTGATTTACCCATTCAAAGCAATTTACGTGAAGGACTGTCTTTAACAGAATATATCATTTCTTGCTACGGAGCCCGCAAAGGGGTTGTCGATACTGCTGTACGAACATCCGATGCTGGATATCTTACACGTAGACTTGTTGAAGTGGTTCAACACGTTGTTGTACGTCGAACGGATTGCGGTACCATTCGAGGATATTCTGTGAATACCAGAAATGGAATGATGCCAGAAAGAATTTGGATACAAACATTAATAGGTCGTGTATTAGCAGATGATATATATATAGGTTCACGATGCATTGTCGTTAGAAATCAAGATATTGGAATTGGACTTATCAATCGATTCATAACTTTTCAAACACAACCCATATTTATTCGAACCCCCTTTACCTGTAGAAATACGTCTTGGATCTGCCGATTGTGTTATGGCCGGAGTCCTATTCATGGGGACCTGGTAGAATTAGGAGAAGCTGTAGGTATTATTGCTGGTCAATCGATTGGAGAACCGGGGACTCAACTAACATTAAGAACTTTTCATACTGGTGGAGTATTCACAGGGGGTACTGCAGAATATGTGCGAGCCCCCTCGAATGGAAAAATAAAATTTAATGAGGATTTAGTTCAGCCTACACGTACACGTCATGGATATCCTGCTTTTCTATGTAATATAGACTTGTATGTAACTATTGAAAGTGACGATATTATACATAACGTGATTATTCCACAAAAAAGTTTTCTATTAGTTCAAGATGATCAATATGTAAAATCAGAACAAGTGATTGCTGAGATCCGCGCGGGAACATATCCTTTTAATTTGAAAGAAAGGGTTCGAAAACATATTTATTCTGACTCAGAAGGCGAAATGCATTGGAGTACCGATGTCTACCATGCATCCGAATTTATGTATAGTAATGTACATATCTTACCAAAAACAAGTCATTTATGGATATTATCAGGAAAGTCGTGCGGGTCTGATGCAATCCATTTTTTACTTCGCAAGGATCAAGATCAAATTCACATCCATTCTCTTTCTACCGGAAAAAGAAATATTCCTAACCTTTTGGTAAGTAATGATCAAGTAAAACAAAAATTCTTTAGTTTCAATACTTTTGGTACAAAAGAAAGGAGTATTACCGATTATTCCATATTTAATCAAATCATATGTATGGGTCATTGTCATTTGATGTATCCTGCTATTTTTCCCGATACTTTTTATTTATTGGCAAAAAGGCGGAGAAATAGATTTTTTATTCCATTTCCATTCCAATCGACTCAAGAACGAAAGAACGAACTAATGTACCCTTCTGGTGTCTCGATTGAAATACCTATCAGTGGTATTTTTCATAGAAATAGTATTTTTGCTTATTTCGATGATCCTCAATACAAAAGGCAGAGTTCGGGAATTACTAAATATCGAACTATAGGAATTCATTCCATTTTTCAAAAAGAAGATTTAATTGAGTATCGAGGAATCAAAGAATTAAAGCCAAAATATCAAATCAAAGTAGATCGATTTTTTTTTATTCCCGAAGAAGTACATATTTTACCCGAATCTTCTTCCATAATGGTACGGAATAATAGTCTCGTTGGAATAGGAACGCCAATCACTTTCAATATAAGAAGTCGAGTAGGCGGATTGGTCCGATTAGAAAAGAAAAAAAAGAAAATGGAATTAAAAATCTTTTCTGGAAATATCCATTTTCCCGGAGAGATAGATAAGATATCCCGACATAATGCCATCTTGATACCACCCGGAATGGTAAAAAAAAAATGGAAGGAATCCAAAAAAATGAACAATTGGACCTATGTCCAATGGATCGCAACTACCAAGAAAAAGTATTTTGTTTTGGTTCGACCTGTAATTCTATATGAAATACCGGACAGTATCCATTTTGGAAAACTTTTTCCCCAAGATCTGTTCCAGGAAAAGGATAATCTGGAACTTAAAGTTCTCCATTATATTCTTTATGGAAATGGAAAACCCATTCGGGGAATTTCCGACACAAGGATTCAATTAGTTCGGACTTGTTTAGTCTTGAATTGGGATCAAGATAAAAAAAGTTCTTCTATTGAGGAGGCCCTCGCTTCCTTTGTTGAAGTAAGTACAAATGGTTTGATTGAGTCTTTCCTAAGAATTGACTTAGTGAAATCTCATACTTCATATATCAGAAAACGGAATGACCCATCTGGTTTAGGATTGCTCTCGGATAATGAATCGGATCGGATCAATATGAATCCATTTTTCTCTATTCATTCCAAATCCAAAATTCAACAATCACTTAGCCAAAATCACGGAACTATTCGTATGTTGTTGAATAGAAATAAGGAATACCCATCTTTGATAATTTTGTCATCATCTAATTGTTTTCAAATGAGACCATTAAACAATGTAAAATATCACAATCACAATGGGATAAAAAAAGATCCTATAATTCCAATTAAGAATTCGTTAGGCCCTTTAGGAATAGCCCTTCAAATTGCAAATTTTTATTCATTTTACCGTTTAATAACTCATAATCAGATCTCCATAACTCCAAATTTGCAACTTGACAAATTAAAAGAAACGTTTGAAGGAAAAAAATATTATTTAATGGACGAAAACGAGCAAATTTTTAAACCCGATCTATACAGTAACATCGTTTTAAATCCATTGCATTTGAATTGGTATTTTCTCCATCATAATTTTTGTGAAAAAACGTTTCCAATAATTAGTCTTGGACAATTTATTTGTGAAAATATATGTATAGCTCAAACGAAAAATGGACCACAACAAAAACTAAAATCGGGGCAAGTTTTAACTGTTCAAATGGATTCTCTAATAATAAGATCGGCTAACCCTTATTTGGTAACTCCCGGAGCAACCATTCATGGCGATTATGGAGAAATCCTTTATGAAGGAGATATATTAGTTACATTTATATATGAAAAATCGCGATCCGGTGATATAACACAAGGTCTTCCTAAAGTGGAACAGATATTAGAAATACGTTCGGTTGATTCAATATCGATGAATCTAGAAAAAAGAATTGATGCTTGGAACGAGTGTATAACAAGAATTCTCGGCATTCCTTGGGGATTCTTGATTGGTGCTGAGCTAACGATAGCGCAAAGTCGTATTTCTTTGGTTAATAAAATCCAAAAGGTTTATCGATCCCAGGGAGTACACATCCATAATAGACATATAGAAATTATTGTGCGCCAAATAACATCCAAAGTCTTGGTTTCAGAAGATGGAATGTCTAATGTATTTTTACCTGGCGAACTAATTGGATTATTGCGAGCCGAACGAACGGGGCGTGCCTTGGAAGAAGCGATTTGTTACCGAGCTTTATTATTGGGAATAACAAAAACATCTCTGAATACTCAAAGTTTCATATCCGAAGCTAGTTTTCAAGAAACTGCTAGAGTTTTAGCAAAAGCCGCTCTTCGGGGTCGTATCGATTGGTTGAAAGGTCTTAAAGAGAATGTTGTTTTAGGGGGGATGATACCCGTTGGAACTGGATTCAAAAGCATAATGCACCGTTCCCGGTCAAGGCAACATAACAAGATTACCTTGGAAAAAAAAAAAAAATTGTTCGAAGTAGAATTTAGAAATGTTTTGTTCCATCACAGAAAATTATTTGATTTTTTTCATTTCAAATAATTTTTGTGATTATGTGATACATTAGAAATTTAGGATTAAATGCTTCCTAAAAGCAGATTAGATTCATCCCCTTAAATGCAGTCATTTGATTTGGTAATAAAGTAAGTATAATAAATAATAATAAATCAATAGAAAAAAATGAATGGCCTTATTATGTATTAATGGCCAATCTTCAATAAAAGAGAAGGTTCCGTTGGAACAATTATTTATTTCTATTTCAGTATACCTGGTCTTTTTTTTTTCAATTTTTTTTTTTCAAAACAAAAAAAAAAGTGTGGGGATAAATGACAAAAAGATATTGGAACATAACTTTTGAAGAGATGATGGAAGCGGGAGTTCATTTTGGCCATGATACTAGGAAATGGAATCCTCGAATGGCACCTTATATATCCACAAAGCGTAAGGGTATTCATATTATAAATCTTACTCAAACTGCTCGTTTTTTATCAGAAGCTTGTGATTTGGTTTTTGATGCAGCAAGCAGAGGAAAACAATTCTTAATTGTTGGTACAAAAAAAAAAGCAGCCGATTCAGTAACAAGGGCGGCAATAAGAGCTCGATGTCATTATGTTAATAAAAAATGGCTCGGCGGTATGTTAACTAATTGGTATACTACAGAAACGAGACTTCATAAGTTCAGGGACCTGAGAACGGAGCAAAAGATGGGGAAACTCAACTCTCTTCCAAAAAGAGATGCCGCTATGTTGAAGAGACAATTATCTCATTTGGAAACATATCTGGGCGGCATAAAATATATGACGGGGTTACCCGATATTGTAATAATCGTTGATCAGCAAGAAGAATATACGGCTCTTCAAGAATGTATCACTTTAGGAATTCCAACGATTTGTTTAATCGATACTAATAGTGACCCAGATCTCGCAGATATTTCGATTCCAGCTAATGATGATGCTATAGCTTCAATCCAATTAATTCTTAACAAATTAGTATTTGCAATTTGTGAGGGTCGTTCTAGCTATATACAAAAGTATTGATTAATAATAAGATAAATAAATTTTTATATTTTGGTGGGAAATTCATAGATTTTTTGAATCGGTTATTATACCATTACAAAATTGTGCAAAAATAAAAAGAACAAACAGAAATATTATGTGATGAGTAGGTATTCAAAATGGAAAATGAAAGTAAAAAGGAAATGGTTGAATCAAAATAATTCCCTTTCAAGTTATATTTTTTTATTTTAGAGGGCAGGATAATATGAATGTTCTATTATGTTCCATCAACGCATTAAACGGATTATACAATATATCTGCTGTGGAAGTAGGTCAACATTTCTATTGGCAAATAGGGGATTTTCAAGTACATGCTCAAGTACTTATTACCTCTTGGGTTGTAATTGCTATCTTATTAGTTTCAACCATTCTAGTTGTTCGAAATCCGCAAACTATTCCCACTTCTGGTCAGAATTTCTTTGAATATGTCCTTGAATTCATTCGAGACGTGAGCAAAACTCAGATTGGCGAAGAATATGGTCCGTGGGTTCCATTTATTGGAACTCTGTTTCTATTTATTTTTGTTTCGAATTGGTCCGGGGCTCTTTTGCCTTGGAAAATAATAAAGTTACCTCATGGAGAGTTAGCTGCACCCACAAATGATATAAATACTACTGTTGCATTAGCTTTACTTACGTCAGTAGCCTATTTCTATGCGGGTATTTCAAAAAAAGGATTGGCTTATTTTGGTAAATATATTCAACCAACTCCAATTCTTTTACCGATTAACATCTTAGAAGATTTCACAAAACCCTTATCTCTTAGTTTTCGACTTTTCGGAAATATATTAGCTGATGAATTAGTAGTTGTTGTTCTTGTTTCGTTAGTACCTTTAGTAGTTCCTATACCTGTTATGTTCCTTGGATTATTTACAAGCGGTATTCAAGCTCTTATTTTTGCTACGCTAGCTGCGGCTTATATAGGTGAATCCATGGAAGGGCATCATTGACCAGTTATCAAAATAGTCTATTTTTTTTTTTTCGTTTAGCCCTCCACAAGGTATGTGTGGCTCACGATAATCTACTTAAGGGGCATCCATAAAAAAATAGAAAGAAATTTTTAAAATGATTAATAATAATCAAAAGGATTATCCCCCCCAAAAAAGATGCAATAAGGACAAGATATAAATAAAAATATAAATAAGTATATGATTTAGTGAAATATAATAATAAAATATAAAAAATTACTAGGAAATTATAAAAAAAAAATATTTATTCTTTGTTTGATGTTTAATCCACTTTTCTATTTGACTCCGGGGGGGTCCAACTAGGTAGATATAAAATCTAATTCCTATAAGACAACTCTTTCTTTTTTGGAAGTTTCAAAGATGGATTCTTGAATCCGATTGACTCGAAGCCACAACTAATTGGTTTACGGTATGGAAGAAACACACGTATATGTCATATTAGATGGATATTCACTGGTTATATATGACTATAGATCTAAATTTGTCCTGCTACTACTTTCAATTTAGATTAGATTCAAAAAAAAAAAACCCTTTCATTTCATCTCTTGTAATTGTAAATTGAATATGGAATGACTAAAAAAAGGAAATAAAGAAAGGTTCCAAATTTAAGATAAGAAAAAAAATTGTATGTATTCACAAAAAACTACATGGATAGAAACGAAAAGAAAAATCGAAGTAATTTGGATAGTGAAATAAAAATCATTATTTCAGTTTGAAATTTTGAATTACACTTCGACTAGATAAAGATAAATATCAAGAATGAAATAGTAAAGTCATAATTTCTTGGTTGATTATATTATTAACTATTTATTTTCTTTATTTTATTTGGAATAGGAGAAACTTATCATGAATCCACTGATTTCTGCTGCTTCTGTTATTGCTGCTGGGTTGGCCGTCGGACTTGCTTCTATTGGACCTGGAGTTGGTCAAGGCACAGCTGCAGGGCAAGCTGTAGAAGGGATTGCGCGACAACCGGAAGCAGAGGACAAAATACGAGGTACTTTATTACTTAGTCTGGCTTTTATGGAAGCTTTAACTATTTATGGGCTGGTTGTCGCATTAGCGCTTTTATTTGCGAATCCTTTTGTTTAATCTTTTTTTTATTTCGAAAGTGTTGAAAACAACTAGAAATTTTTCAATTGAATTGACATAAGAACTAGTATCAAATTCTAATAAGTATCATTCTTATGGGGAATCTTTCAATTGACTAACCAATTCAGAATATAGAATATATTTATTAATAAATATATTCTATATTCTATAATATTAGAATTCTCTAATATTATAAAATACTCTTCTAATATTATAAAATACTCTTATTAATATGAATTATATTAATATTCTTACTAATAATATAAATAAATTTCATAATATTATAGAATAAAATATCATATAAAAACTAATAAAAAATCTAAAAATAGGAATCGTAGAAAGAAAATTAGTCTATCCATAAGAGGAGATGCGATCGTATGAAAAATATAACCGATTCTTTTCTTTCCTTGAGTTACTGGCCATCCGCCGGAAGTTTCGGGTTTGATACCGATATTTTAGCAACAAATCTAATAAATCTAAGTGTAGTGCTAGGTGTATTAATTTTTTTTGGAAAGGGAGTGTGTGCGAGTTGTTTATTTCAAAGAATAGATTGGATCCAACCAACTGCACTTTTTTCGTTATAACTAGGAAAATGTGCATCATCCCACGAATGACTTCTTAATCTTAATAAATTAAGAAAAAAAAATAGTTAAGAACCATAGCATTTCGTGATTCATTGGTAAATCTACTTTGATTCTCTATCAACCAAGAATTTTGGAACATTACCATGGTTAAAGCTAACTAGTTTGAAGTTTAGACGCAGTGTAGTACTCTTTCTACCACTATGTTAATACGTAAATGGTTTCAAAAAAGGCTATTGTTGGAATTTTTTCGATATAGAACACTCATGTCGATAAAATGGCTTGAATTCTCTTTACGATGAAAAACGGGTGTTTAATACCTCCTTTTATACAAACAATGCGGAATCAATGACCTACGTATAAATTAATAAGAATTCTTTGGACTTGAAGAAAAAAAACAACTTTGCTGACAATTATTTGTTTGGTCAGAAGAGTCCTCCAAATATTTCAGTCTTGTATTGATAATCATTTTCAAGATTTTTCAATATTTTTAGAACTAGAAATAGAAAAAAGAGGATAGGCTCATTCCATAATAAAGATAGGTAAATTTCCTATAAGGAATTGAGTGTGAGAGCCAAATGAATTGAAAGATTCATGTTTGGTTCGGGAAGAGATCATAGACATTTTGAAATGAATGGAAAGAGAATCTACTTTCATTAAGTGATTTATTAGATAATCGAAAACAGAGAATCTTGAAAACTATTCGAAATTCCGAAGAACTACGGGAAGGGGCCATTGAACAGCTGGAAAAAGCCCGGGCCCACTTAAGGAAAGTAGAAACAGAAGCCGATCGCTTTCGAGTGAATGGGTATTCTGAAATAGAACGAGAAAAATTGAATTTAATTAATTCAATTTCTACAACTTTGGAACAATTCGAAAATTACAAAAATGAAACTATTCAGTTTGAACAACAAAAGGCGATTCATCAAGTGCAACAGCGGGTTTTACAACAAGCCCTATTGGGAGCTCTGGGAACTCTGAATAGTTGCTTAAACAACGAGTTACATTTACGTACCATCGGTGCAAATATTGGTATGTTTGGGGCGATGAAAGAAAAAAAAAACTGATTAGTCGTTCTACTATAATATAGAGTATAGGTTTTATTTTTTTTTTCTTCTAAAAAGAATCAAATTAAGAAATATTCATGGTAACCATTCGTGCAGATGAAATTAGAAAAATAATTCGTGAACGTATTGAGCAATATAATACCGGAGTCAAAATTGTAACTACAGGTACCGTACTTCAAGTAGGCGATGGTATTGCTCGTATTTATGGTCTTGA